AAAAAGTAGCCGGCAAATCAAAATTGGAACTAGCTCAATTTGCAGAGTTAGAAGCCTTTGCACAATTCGCTTCTGATCTAGATAAATCTACTCAAAATCAATTGGCAAGAGGTCAACGATTGCGTGAGTTGCTTAAACAATCCCAATCAGACCCTCTCGCGGTGGAAGATCAGGTAGCTACTATTTATACCGGAACGAATGGATATCTTGATGTGTTAGAAATTGGACAGGTAAAGAGATTTCTCATTGAGTTGCGTACCTACTTAACAAAGAATAAACCTAAATTTAAAGAAATTATATCTTCTACCAAGATATTCACTGAAGAAGCCGAAATCCTTTTGAGAGAAGCTATTCAGGAACAGACCGAACTATTTCTACTTAAGGAACAAACATAAATGTAAATGTTATTCTATTCTTAATTCATAAATCCTTGATAAAGATTTCTGATTTTAATCATTCAAAAAAGAGCCCTTTATCCTTTAAAAAATAAAGTTCTTTTTTATTCTCTATCTAGAATAGATAGATGGAAATAAATTGCGTCCAATAGGATTTGAACCTATACCAAAGGTTTAGAAGACCTCTGTCCTATCCATTAGACAATGGACGCTTTTCATTCCTATTTTCGCATTAAAAAAAGGAGACAATAAAGAGAAAGATGCATGTTAAAATGGATAATGCATCTGTATATCATATTAAGTTAAGGAATATATAGCGGGTAGCGGGAATCGAACCCGCATCGTTAGCTTGGAAGGCTAGGGGTTATAGTCGACGTTAGTTGATCATTTTAAACATCTCTAATTCAAAACCGAACATGAGATTTTGGTTTCATTCGGCTCCTTTATGGAAGATCCATGTATTCCCACCAGAGAAAAAACGAGATCCATAACATCTATGTCAGCTTTTTCCGAATGCATCTAAAGCTACTCGCTTTCTAGATGATCCCTCTAGAAGAGGGAGATTCTATAAAATCTTTCTAGTCTAGTTACTTCGTTCCCTATTTCTACTCGCGGGATCCTAAGGGAAATCATTTGGTTTCTACCGAGCTTAATTAATAAGCCGAGGGTTCTAGTAAACCAAAACCCTCGTTTTCTAGCTATTTGGCTTCAATCTCCCTTTTACAGCGACAGCACAAAAAAATTGAAGATTTAGTTACGATTGAAAATTTCGTACTATGACCCATAGATCCTTTATTCATACTCATTCAATTGGAAGAATTGAACCAATCAAAAAAATTATGCTTCTCGATTCCATGATCCAATTTTTTTATTAAAATTTTGATGGATAGAAATCGTGAGAATGTATATTCTTTCCTCACATATCCTATTGAGGGGTAAAGGATTAAATCTTTTTAAGAAAAAAAGTTTTTGATCGGAATCTGAAAAAAAAAAGGAAAGACCCCTTAACTATTGAAGTTGTTAATAGAACGAATCACACTTTTACCACTAAACTATACCCGCTACATATTCATTATTGGATACGGATGGACTATTTGTCCAACAAAATAATCAGACGCAGTCAAGATAACATCAGAATCATTAAAATTCCGGCATTAACACGTATTATGTTTCGTCGCGGCGCGGGCTTAAAAAAAAAAAAGTAGTACTAAAATATTACTATATACTAGAATACTCTTATTAGAAAACTATTACTCTAAATACTATAAAGACTAAATACTCTAATTTACTATAATAGACTAAGAATAGATATAGAATCTTACTCTCTCTATCTTTCTATATAGAATATTAGATATTAATCTAGATATATAGAATCTCATATTCTTTTTAAGAATTAGGAATGGCAATGAAAATTGCTCTTCTTGTTTCAATAACAATTTTTATTTGATCTCAAAATTGTTATTGTTTGATTCGTTGGAACAAAAGAAGTACTGGCCCGGCCAGTACTTAACCAGGCCGGGGAAATGAACCTTTTGCACAAAATAAAAGAAGTAAGGTATTCTTTCTATTGGATAAATTCGTTTCGAATCATTATCAAAAAATAAATAAAATAAAAATTATTCTCAATCTTGACTTCGCGTGTCATAGCGTGTCATATCACATGATAAATTTCCAATTTGGAATAGGGGAGAGATGGCTGAGTGGACTAAAGCGTCGGATTGCTAATCCGTTGTACGAATTATTCGTACCGAGGGTTCGAATCCCTCTCTCTCCGATTCCCCTGATCACTTTCAATTTTCAAATTGTAATAAATTTCGATTCTTTTATTAATTTTTTTATCTTTATCTAGTATCTATTTATTGATACATTTACCTATGAAAAAATAAAGGAAAAACTAAAAACGAATCTCATCTCTTTTTTATTCTTCACGCCCGGGATTACGCCCCGGATCATTAGATAAGAATCCGAAGATGAAGAGAGAAACAAAGAATATTACTACTGTGTAGACGAAGAGTTTAAGAGTAAGCATTACATAATCTCCAAGATAAGATATAAGATCATTTTTTTTTTTTTTTAGGAAATAGATCACCTCTTTTACGACACACACTTTACATTATTTTGATATGACGCTTTCAAAATAATAAATTTTTTGAAATTCATTTTAATAAATTACTTTCTCATATAAATTTCATATAAAAAGATTCGTATTTTTTCTTTTTTCGTTACCAAAAAATTATTGCCATATATATATATATATATATATATATACTTAGATATTGTATGGGATCTTATAAAGGAAAGGTCAGAATAAAAGAAGAAATAAGCTGATGAAAAAAAATCGCCCCTTTATAAAAATTCAATATAAAATAGAAGATACCAGAATTTAACTTTTTGAATCGAGGGTTCCTAATGTCAGACTTTTCTGATCTTATTTATTTTTATAATCAAAATCTCATCTTTTTTATCGAAGAAATTCTGAATATGAATTGAATATATATTTTATTTTTATCGAAAACTTACAGCAGCTTGCCAAACAAAGGCTAAGAGAAAAAAGAATAAAGGGATAACCGGCATAATGTCTATGATTGGATTAAAAAAGGCATAAGCTTCGGGCAATTTGGCGAATAAAAAACTACTTGAATAAAGGGTAGAATTAAGACAGATACAGAAGAAACTAAAGATATTAAACATAACAAACATTCTTTTCTTGTTCTTAAAAATTAAATTTAAACGATAATAAATTATCAGATTTGATTGAGTTGTTTTTCTTATTTAAAAATGAAAAAGGCAGAGAAATGAAAGAAATTCTTCTTTTTTTTTTTTACTTATCCCCAATCAAGAATTCTTCCTTATATTCTCCAATCAAATGAGAATACAAGAATTGTACTTTCATACAATATCTTAATTGAATTCTATATAATGATCAATTCATTTTTTTTTTTTTATTATATATCTATTGTATTGAATTCTACCGACAACATGTCCTATATGCTATATGTATTTTGGATGGTTATTGACGAATAACCAATATTTCGCTTAATTTTTCTTATACAAAAGAAAAATGGGGCGTGGCCAAGCGGTAAGGCAATGGGTTTTGGTCCCGTTACTCGGAGGTTCGAATCCTTCCGTCCCAGACCATTTCCATCATAAACGAAAGATTCTTCTCTATTGAAATTTAAAATTAAATGAAAAAATTTTGTATAACATATTTAATACAATGTTTTTCAATATGAATTCGAAGAATGATTCTTAGAATCCTCTTTTTTTTTAGAGTTGATGATGGACAATCCCGAAAGATCTGTTGAAGATGTAAATCAGTTTTAAACAAACTAATTTACATCTTCAGGTGATTTTCTTCATCTGAAAAAAAAAAAAAATATATATATATATATATGTATATATATATATATGGGGTTAAATTAAGTGAAATCCTTTCCGGATAAATCTCGATCTATTCAGAGATAGATAAGTGTGGATTATTATGTATCGGTTCATCCAATGACTATTCATGATTCTATATTGAATCAATTGCATACGGTTCCAAATTCAAATAAAATTAGAGGGTTGTTATGGTAAAACTTCGTTTGAAACGATGTGGTAGAAAGCAACGTGCGACTTGAAGGACATGATTGACTGTGGATTCTGATATCCACCATTTTCTATACGAATGAAGATGCTCTTGTCTCGACATAGTTTGTTCTGCTAGAAACCAAATTTCATTTGTCTTGGGTTGGTAAATAAAAAGACTAATGGTATAGCATATGATGCAGCTCGAGCAAAACTGATTGATTCATTTATCGGGAGAATAATCTAGGGTTAGTGACAATCAATAAGTTATACCAACTTTGTAAATATATCATCAAAAATATATGATCAATATAAATATTATTAGAATATTCATATATATAATATAAATATATATATAAAAGGAGAGTTTCAAATTTGAACAAGTTTGAAATAAAAATCTAAATTTTGAAACTTTTTTGATCAAAAGTGTATCGCAAAGGAATCAATCTTTCATATGATTTTTCTTTGTTTCATAGAAAAACAAAAGGTATGTTGCTGCCTTTTTGAAAAGGAGTAAGGATCACCGAAGTAATGTCTAAACCCAATGATTTCACAAAGCGCAAAGCAAAGACAACGAATTCCGGAACAAGGAAACACTATTCAAATCTGTCTCAACAATTGTATAAGAATTAGTAAAAAAAAAAAAAAAAAAAGAATAGATCCAAAAGGAGACAAAAAAATAGGTTAGAGACAGCTCAATAAATTCTAAGGATTTTATTTTTAACTATTGAAAAACTATTCAACTTGAGTTAGGAGTACGAATAAAATTTCTTTTTTTCTGTGAAGAAGGAAAAAGGCGAAAATTAGAGTCTAATTCTTTACGGATCCATTTATCTTTCTATTTCTATCTATATAGATAGAAATTATATAAATGAAAATCATTTTTTCTTGAGCCGTATGAGGAGAAAACCTCCTATACGTTTCTAGGGGGGAATTTTTTATCTACATCTATCCCAATGAGCCATCTATCGAATCGTTGCAATTGATGTTCGATCCCGAAGAGAAGGAAGAGATCTTCGAAGAGTTGGTTTTTATGATCCAATAAATAATCAAACTTATTCAAATGTTCCTGCTATTTTATATTTCCTTGAAAAAGGCGCTCAACCCACAGGAACTGTTCATGATATTTTAAGGAAGGCAGAATTATTTAAAGAAAGAATTTCTAATTGATTTTGGCAAAAAATAAAGGGTAGGCTCACTAGTACCTATCTTTGTGTAATTCTTTATTCAAAATTTGTTTTCTTCTTGTTATATTCATACTTATTTTTTTCTTAATTTTTTTTTTTTTCTTACTTCTTTTTTTGTGGAAGCCCCCCCAAAAAAAGGGGGGGTAATCTTTCTTGTCTTTGTATTGCACCTTTCTTTTTTTGTAATTCCTATTTATTCTTTATTCTTTATGTTGTGCTAATCTTACACAAATTTATATATAATTTCTTTCAATTTGTTTTATAACAAAGTCCATTCATATTGACAACGGCGTCTCGAAGAAATATAATTTGATCGTAGATAAATAGATCTTTTTATCCCCATTCCCTATTGGTTCTTTCCTTAACTTTATAAAAATAGATGGGTTTTCTGGGATTTACTCTTTTTATATAAATATACAAAACATATTTTATTAGTGAAAAGAAAAAAAAAAATTTAAAATTGGGTGTTTTTCAATTTTATAATTATCTTTTTTTTAACCGATCCGCTTTATATTTTTATATTTTGTTGTTTATATTTGTTGCAAGTTTCATGTTTTGACGCAGTTGTGCAGTGCAATTACATTATTATTATTATTTTTATTTCGATCATATCTACACTTTATATTGATCCGGGTTGCTAACTCAACGGTAGAGTACTCGGCTTTTAAGTGCGACTATGATCTTTTACACATTTGGATGAAGGAATTCGTCTAGACTATTGGTAGAGTTTAGAAGACCGCGACTGATCCTGAAAGGTAACGAATGGAAAAAAAAGCATGTCGTAAAAAAAAAAAACATAAAAAACAATAATAGAATAATAGAAGAAAAATAAGAAATTTCATACTCATAATGGAACATCATAAATTGTTCTTTTTATAACAATTTTGTAATTAAGTAAAGTATTTTATAGTCGAGTCTAGTGAATAAATGGATAGAGCCTTTTGGTTCCAATTGGGGTCAGACAAAAAAGCAACGAGCTTATCTTCTTAATTTGAATGATTAACCAATCAAATTACTAATTAGACGTTAAAAATAGATTAGTACCTTATGTTAGATATGTTAGAAAGGTTCTCTTGTTAATTGTGAGTGGACCGTTGATTCTTTTTTTTTTTTTTATTAATCCTAATTATTCTTTATTATGAATTACGGATGTGTAGAATAAATAGTATAGTGATAAAACAAGAAGTTTTCCAAAATCAAAAGAGTTATTGGGTTGCAAAAATAAAAGATTTTTACCCCTTTTCATTCTTTTTCTTATCATTATTTTATTTCTTTTATTGTTCTTATAGTTTTGTTAACAAATAAAACCTAATTGGATAGAAAGGGAAAGGAAAAATATCTGTAAATTGGACCCTCTGTCTCCGGGGTATCTATTCTTTATTTTTTCTTAAATCTTTGTACAGTATAAAAATATATATAAAGTAAAAGAATAAGATATTTTTGTAAAATTCTTTATTATTATAAAGAATAAAAAAAAAAAAAAATCAAAATAGAGAGTCTATAAAGTAACAGTATAGACAGTGCATATTATATCTAAATTCTATAGAATTTATTAGTATAAGATAACAAATAGACTACATAAAATATACACATACGCCGTTCTGACCATATTGCACTATGTATCATTTCAGAACACAAGAAGTGCCTTCCTTTTTTTGGTTTTTTTTATTTTTTGGTTATAGTAAAAATGTATGTAAATGACAGGATTACAGGGATATTTAGATTTAAAAAAGATACATTTAGGCAACAAAATTTCCTATATCCGCTACTTTTTCAGGAGTATATTTACTCACTTGCTCATGATCATAGTTTCAATAGTTTTATTTATTACGAACCTGTTGAAATTATTGGTTATGACAATAAATATAGTTTAGTACTTGTGAAACGTTTAATTACTCGAATGTATCAACAGAAACCCTTTTTTTCTTCGGTAAATGGTTCTAACCAAAATATATTTTGGGGTCATAAGAATTATTTTTCTTCTCAAATATTATCAGAAGGTTTTGGAGTCATTCTGGAAATTCCATTCTCGTCGCGATTAGTATCTTCCCTTGAAGAAAAAAAAATACTAAAATCTCAGAATTTACGATCTATTCATTCAATCTTTCCTTTTTTAGAAGATAAATTCTCACATTTAAATTCTGTGTTAGATTTACTAATACCCCACCCCATCCATCTGGAAATATTAGTTCAAATCCTTCAATGCTGGATCAAAGATGTTCCCTCTTTGCATTTGTTGCGATTTATTTTCCACGAGTATCATAATTTAAATAGTCTCATTACTTCAAAGAAAGACATTTACGTCTTTTCAAAAATAAATAAAAGATTTTTTTGGTTCTTACATAATTCTT